TATCCAATAAAGACCTAAAATTCCTAATAATAAACCAAAATCCCCGACACGGTTAGTTATAAACGCCTTTTGACACGCATTACCCACAAGAGGTCGCGTAAACCAAAAACCTATTAATAGATAAGAACACATCCCAACCAATTCCCAAAAAATATAAATTTGTATTAAATTACAACTCGAGACTAAACCCAACATTGAAGTATTGAAAAAACTAATAGAAGCAAAAAATCTCAAATATCCTTGATCATGAGACATATAATTGTCGCTATAAATAAGCACCATGATTCCAACAGTAGTGATCAATATTAACATAATAGAAGTCAGTGGGTCGATCAAATAGCCGAACTCTAAAGAAAAATCATTATTGATAGTCCAAGACCACACTGATTTATAGATGGAACTGCTATGGATTTGCTGAAGAAGGAGATTTGGTGAAAAAAGCATAACTATACTTAACAAAAAAACACTAGAAAAAGACAACATACGGCGAATTTTTTTTGTTACTGTTGGAAAAAGTAGAAGTCCCCCCACTATTACCATAGGAACTGGAAGTGTAATAAAAGGGATGATCCAGGAATGTTGATATATATGTTCCATAAATTTTTTTTAATCAATTGTCTTTGACTCCCTCGTTCTTGTCCCTTTTGAAAAGAGCCAGTCAATAAAAAAAAGCAAAATATGCAAAACTTAACGAAAATTTGATATTCTTAATTATTATTATTCTAAATCTGAATCTTTTCAAAGAACTTCACATATTCAAATCAATAAGTTAGACTTGGTCAAATAATATGATATACCCAAGTTATTAGTAAAAAAACATACTTACTTTTTTTTGATTAATATTAACTAATATTAATATTAAGAAAGATTTTTATGAAGATCTACAAAATGAAAAGTTTTTTTAGAAATTACGAGAATTTATATCTATAGAGAAAGGATAAAGAATTATAGCAAAAACAGTATTTTATTTTGATATGAATCAGAAAAAAGGGTGCATACCTTGACCCAATTAAATCAGAACTTCTTTGTAGTTCGTTTATCTCGAATCAGAATCGTTAAACGATCAATTTTTGAACGGATTGATTGTCTTCCATTAGAATAAAAGACATTTATATTTGTAGGAAATTCGACGATAGTGAATACTTTCCATGGAATTAAAAAAAGAAATCACTAAAATGTCTTTTAGAAAATCATGTATCTTTTAATAGAGTAACTAATGCCGTCTCAGTTCATTTTATTTAAATTGAAAATTGGTTGAAAATTGGGTATACTTCCTTTTCAAGCTTGACCTTGCTCGAAAAAGTTTTGTATTAGGTACGCATGGATTAAGCTTTTGAATGTCTCGATATATTTTATTCCATGTATATTACATGTATAAATGTAGCATGACGAAAATAGACAGAAATAGAAATGAAAATGAATAGGTTTTTATTAGAATCGAAAGAAAAAAAAGGATACTGAATAGTAAAGATAAAGAACAATTGGTTTGTAATCAAAAAATGTCTTTCACATCCAATTCTAGCAATGAGTAACCTCCAAAGTTGTGAATGGCAGTTCCAAAAAAGCGCACTTCTATATCAAAAAAGCGTATTCGTAAAAATAGTTGGAAAAGAAAAGGATATTGGGCAGCGTTGAAAGCCTTTTCATTATCGAAATCCCTTGCTACGGGGAATTCAAAAAGTTTTTTTGTGCGACAAATACAAATAAAAAATCAAAGGGTGAAATAATCTAACTTGTCCTGAATCGAAAAAAGTCTAGTTTTTTTCTAATTTCTAATCTAAAATGGAAAAAGGCTTTTCATTCACTAATGTTTTGAATTGATCAATATTAAATTGAACTCCTTTAGGATATGTCGAATGCAAAGTCTGTTATCTACTGAATCCTCAAATTATACTTTTTGTTTAAAAAAAGACTAAATACAAAATACAAGACACAAGGTTTCAACTTTCTTTTTAGTCTCTTTGATCATTTTCGCGGGATGGGGATTATCATTTTCCCCATCGACCTTTATCACCACCTATCACAAAAAAAAAAAAGAATAAAAAAAAAAAAAAAGAATAAAGATTATGATTAGAACGTCCAAATCCCTATTAAAATAAAAAGGTTTTTGATTCATCAATTTTCATCTTTCCTAACCTAAAAACTAAAAAAGATTGCATTAAATTGACTCTTTCAATCTCGACGATTGAATAATAATTAGGTATTATGATTTCTAGCAAGCCGCTATGGTGAAATCGGTAGACACGCTGCTCTTAGGAAGCAGTGCTAGAGCATCTCGGTTCGAGTCCGAGTAGCGGCATGGCAATTTCTACCTCTAAAAAGTTCCTATAATGAATTCAATTACTTATTTGAATTGATTATATAGAATCATGGGGACACTTTCTTTTTCTTTTATGATATTTTCGACTTTAGAGCATATATTAACTCATATATCCGTTTCGGTTGTTTCCATTGTAATTACAATTCATTTGATAACCATATTACTCGATGAAATCGTCGGACTATACGAGTCGTCAGAAAAGGGAACGATAGCCACTTTTTTCTGTATAACTGGATTATTAGTTACTCGTTGGATTTATTTGGGACATTTACCATTAAGTAATTTATATGAATCATTAGTCTTTCTTTCATGGAGTTTATCCATTATTCATATAATTCCGTATTTAAAAAAACATCAAAAAGATTTAAGCCTAATAACCGCGCCAAGTGCACTTTTTACCCAAGGCTTTGCTACTTCCGGTTTTTTAACTGAAATGCATCAGTCTGCACTATTAGTACCGGCTCTCCAATCCCAGTGGTTAGTAATGCACGTAAGTATGATGGTATTGGCTTATGCGGCCCTTTTATGTGGATCATTATTATCAGTGGCTCTTCTAGTCATTACATTTCGAAAAATCGTAAGGATTCTTTTTCTTTTTAAAAGAAATAATTTTGTAAATAAATCTTTTTTCTTTGATGAGATTCAATACATGAACGGAAGTGGCAGTGTTTTACAAAACACTTCTTTTCTTTCTTCTAAAAATTATTACAGGTATCAGTTGATTCAACAATTAGATTGTTGGAGTTATCATATTATTAGTATAGGATTTATCCTTTTAACTATAGGTATTCTTTCGGGAGCAGTCTGGGCTAATGAGGCATGGGGATCATATTGGAGTTGGGACCCAAAGGAAACTTGGGCATTTATTACTTGGGCAATATTCGCAATTTATTTACATACTAGAACACATAAAAAATGGGAAGGTGTAAATTCCGCAATTGTGGCTTTTATAGGCTTTCTTCTAATTTGGATATGTTATTTAGGAGTTAATCTATTAGGAATGGGGCTGCACAGTTATGGTTCATTTACATTAATATCTAATTGAATTTAAGACAAAAAAGGAGGGTCTTGACAAAAACAACCATAGGACAGCGTATAAGTCTATATAAGAAACTTTGTGTAAACGCCATCCATCGAGAACCATTTGAATCAAGTAATAAGTGATTCAAATGGTTCTGTCAAACGGCACACTATCCAGTTCCAATTTGTTTTTTTAACTTCAAAAAAGAAAAAAAGGCTTTATTTCCATTTTTTTTTAATTATCTAATTATTAATTTAGAATTCTAAATTAATAATTAGACAAAATAGCCTCGACCTTGTCACCTGATAATGAGAAAACGAAGTCCGGATAAATGCCAATGCCTATTACAGGTAGAAGGATAGAGATTGAAACAAACAACTCTCGCGGTCCAAAATCCAAAAAAGGAGAGTTTGAGGCATTAAATAGCTTGTAGCCATAGAACATCTGGTGTAACATAGACAATAAATAAGCAGGAGTTAATATCGTTCCAATTGCCATGACAAAAGTAATTATTATTTTTGCCAGTAAAAGAAATTTTTGGCTAGTAATTATTCCAAAAAATATTATCAATTCTGCAAAAAAACCGCTCATGCCCGGTAATGCAAGAGAAGCCATTGATGAGATACTGAACATCGTAAATATTTTTGGAACCGAGATAGCCAGTCCTCCCATTTTATCGAGATAAAGAAGACGTATTCTATCATAACTCGTTCCTGCCACGAAAAAAAGCGCAGCACCGATAAATCCATGAGATATTATTTGTAAAAGAGCTCCGTTAAGTCCCGTATCGCTTAGAGAGCAAATTCCTATAACTATAAAACCCATATGAGATACCGAGGAATAGGCTATTCTTTTTTTTAAATTACGTTGACCAGGAGATGTTGAAGCTGCATAAATTATTTGAATTGTGCCTATTATTATCAACCAGGGAGAAACTAGGGAGTGAGCATGGGGTAATAATTCCATATTGATCCGAATCAACCCATATGCTCCCATTTTTAATAAGATTCCGGCTAGAAGCATACAAGTGCTGTAATGTGCCTCTCCGTGAGTATCTGGTAACCATGTATGTAAGGGTATAATCGGTAATTTGACAGCAAAAGCAATAAGAAATCCAATATAGAATATTATTTCCAGCGCTAAAGGATATGGTTGATTGGCTGATGTTTCAAAATTGAATGTTGGCTCGTTGGAACTATATAAACAGATACCCAGAATTCCTATTAATAAAAAAAGGGAACCCCCTGCGGTGTATAAAATAAACTTTGTAGCTGAATACAAACGTTGCTTTCCCCCCCACATAAATAGAAGTAGATAAACGGGAATTAATTCTAACTCCCACATGATGAAAAAAAGTAAAAGATCTCGAGAAGAAAATAATCCTATTTGACCACTATACATGGCTAACATCAAGAAATGGAATAATCTGGAATCTCGAGTAACCGGCCAAGCCGCTAAAGTAGCTAAAGTAGTGATAAATCCTGTCAGTAAAATGGGTCCTATAGCAAGTCCATCTATTCCCAATCTACAGTAAAAACCAAAAAAATCGACCCACTTATAATTCTCCGACAATTGAATTAATAGATCGTTCGATTGGAAACTATAGCAGAATACGTAGGTCATTAAAAGAAGTTCTAAGACGCATATACATATAGCATACCACCTAATTGCTTTATTTCCTCCCTGAGGCTGAGGCAGAAAGAAAATTAAGGAACCTGCGGATATCGGAAAGACTACAAAGATTGTTAACCAAGGAAAAAAATTCGTGATAAAGACAAGATACACTTGGACCAGAAAAACCCGTGCTCAAAACAGAATATATTTCTATTTTTTTGTTTCGAGTACGGGTTTTGTCGATAAAAAAGAATGTATTCAAACCATGTTGTCGGAAATGGGTCAATAAGCTAGACCCATGCTTCGAGTTGTTTCATGCCATAAATAAACTCGAACACTCAAAAAATCCGTTGGACAGGCCGATTCACATCTCTTACAGCCGACGCAGTCCTCTGTTCTTGGAGCAGAAGCAATTTGCTTAGCTTTACATCCGTCCCAAGGTATCATTTCTAATACATCCGTGGGGCAGGCTCGGACGCATTGGGTACACCCTATACATGTATCATAAATCTTTACTGAATGCGACATTGGGTCTATAAATTTTTGAACGTCATAAATTTTAAATTTTGATCTAGTAATTTTATAAATGAATCATATCTTTATATACTAGATGAATCCAAATAATTGACAAGAATTTTTTGAATCAATTCTGGATCGAGGCATGTGCATGAAAAAGGGCCAAGAGACTTTCATTTCTTACGTTTTGACAAAGATAATTATATAACATACATGCTAATTCGAATTGATGAATATTATAATTTATATGATTAATACTACTTATTCAACAAATTAGATTGATTGATACGCGTTGATTTTCTGTTACGATAAATTGACGAAACAATAGCCGGTCCAATAGCTGCTTCAGCCGCTGCAATAGCTATAACAAATATTGAGCAAATAGTTCCTTTTAATTGGCGACTATCAAAAAAATCAGAAAATGTTACGAAATTTATATTAACTGCATTTAGTAGAAGTTCAAGACACATAAGGGCTCTAACCATATTTTGGCTCGTGATCAATCCATAAATACCTATACAAAATAAATAGGCACTCAAAACAAGTATATGTTCGAGCATCATTGACCAACTCCTTCGCAATTTCGATTTATTTCAATATGAACAAAAATTTAACAGAGTCGATTGACTCAAATATAACAAGTAAAGAAAAAAAGAATATATTGGTAATAGATCAAATAAAAGAAGTTATATTTTTAATATATTTCAATTTATACACGAATAATCTTCACGAATAATCTTCAAATAGAATTAAAGGAAACTAAATGTGATAAGACAAAACAAAGTTTCATTTTGATTACTGCGGCTAGGTCTAAGGCTTTACTATTGTTACTGACGAGCCGCAGCAATTGCGCCTATTAACGCAACTAAAAGAATTATCGAAATGAGTTCAAATGGAAGAAAAAAATCTGTTGATAAACGAATTCCAATTTGTTGACTATTAGTTATCAAATCTTTCTCTATAATCTGGTTTGATCTTGTAGTCCAAATAATCCCATACCATGACGTATCTGGAATAGTAGTAATTAGTAAAAGAAAAATACTTGTACAAACCAGTGAAGTAACCCCACCTCCAACGTTCCAAAGATAAAAAGCGTTGTGATATTCTGAATCATTCATGAACATCACAGCAAATATGATTAAAACATTTATGGCTCCTACGTAAATAAGGAGTTGTGCGGCAGCTACAAAATAGGAATTTGATAAAATATAGAATAAGGCTATACAAATAAGAACCAATCCCAACGAAAAGGCGGAATAAATTGGGTTGGTAAGCAATACCACCCCTAAACCTAATAATATAAGGCCCAATCCCAGAAATACTAAAAGAAAATCATGTATTGATCCCGGTAAATCCATTTTACGTATAAAGAAGAGAGAAATACATCGAATTTTTTCATGACCTTATTGATGACCCGACCAGGAACACAAATTTTTTGATACGTTCCTATAATTGAATGAAATCCTAAACGGTGTGAATTGAGGTAGGTATAGCTATTAGAAGAATCTCACTCTTTATCCCAAAGGAGAATTCGACACTCTAAAAAAGATTTCTATTTCGAACTATTTCGAAAGAATTACGTATCTATTAAGATATTTTCAATCAAAATTTATAGATTTTGACTCAAAATTAAGTCGCAATTATTACAATCAATCCAATCAATAGTTAAGGATTTGTAGTCATTTTATTGACCAAACAAAAGGAACGAAACCTCATTTCTTTAGATCAAAACCGAATTTTAGTAATTATTCTTTATCTTTAATCAAGGGTTTACTCCTTTTCAGTTGAGGCAAAGTCGAAATCGTTCGAATTGTATAATCGTCAATTACTGATATTGGTAAACGACCCAAAGCAATTTGATTATAATTCAATTCGTGACGATCATAAGTAGAAAGCTCATATTCTTCAGTCATTGATAAACAATTTGTTGGACAATACTCAACGCAGTTACCACAAAATATACAGATTCCGAAATCAATACTATAATTAAGCAAGCGTTTCTTTCGAATATTCGTTTCGAATTGCCAATCAACAACGGGTAAATCTATAGGACATACACGAACACATACCTCACAAGCAATACATTTATCGAATTCAAAATGGATTCGACCGCGGAAACGTTCCGATGTAATTAATTTTTCATAAGGGTATTGAATAGTTACAGGTAAACGATTTGCGTGGGATAAGGTAATCATAAAACTTTGACCAATGTACCTTACAGCCCTTATTGTTTGTTGACCATAATTTCTGAACCCAGTCATCATAGGGAGCATATCCTAATTATCTAGGAACAATTTGATGTTTGTTTCTTTCTCTTGTTTGAGACATATAGACTTATAGTATTCCTTTACAATGAAAGGAGTTGTGAAGAGGTTGTTAATAATAGATTGCCGAGAGAAATAGGTAAAAGAAATTTCCAGCCAAGATTAAATAGTTGATCCATTCTTAGTCTAGGTAAAGTCCATCTTGTTGTGATAGAAACGAACAAGAACAAATAGGTTTTAGCCAATATAATAAAGATACCCGTTGTTGTTCCAAAAACGCCACTCACTTTATTTAGTTCAAAAAGCTCAGGAACAAAAATGTACGGAATAGAAATATTCCAACCGCCCAAGTAAAGAACTGTTACAAATAATGACGAAACTAATAGGTTTAGATAGGAAGCAACATAAAATAAACCAAATTTGATACCCGAATATTCGGTTTGATAACCGGCTACTAATTCTTCTTCCGCTTCTGGTAAATCAAAAGGCAATCTCTCGCATTCTGCTAGAGAAGAAATTAGAAAAACAATAAACCCTATAGGTTGCCGCCACAAATTCCACCCCCAAAGACCATATTTTGACTGTGCCTCAACTATATCAACTGTACTTAAACTATTAGATAATTATAGTCGATGAGAACATAACTGTTCCCACCGCTATTCCAGAACCATACATGAGATTTTCACCTCATATGGCTCCTCGAGGGTCATAAATAAATATAAGGACCAAATCATATTTTATTTATTTTGATACGTTTGTCGGATAGGTTAGTTTGTAGAATAGGTAGGATCACAATGTCCTCTAATTAGACCAATGGAATTCTGTCTGTTATTGTTATAACAATAAATAAAGATAAAGTACTTCTGAATTGATCTCATCCTTTAAGAATTTCAGTTTTTCCTTGTTGAGTAATAACTTCCGTATTTCAATCAAATACTCCTTGTGGGTGTGTAGAAATATTAATAGATCTTTCAACCCAACCTTGTTTTCGATTCCGAAAAAGAATTATACATACCATTAATTTATAAATTATGGTATAAATTTGATCTCTATGATAAAGAAAGAATAAAAAGGAGTTTTTTTTATTCTATTGTGATTTTCTTTTTTCTATTGTTAGAGTTCGTTTTTTTTTGTTCCTATTCTTCTTTCTTTTCTGAGAAAAAATGGACTTAAAAAAGGGTAAAGGGTTATTTCGTATCTGATAGTTATTTTTATAATCGGTGGATAGGAGCATACTCTGGATCGGAATTGTGGGGAGTACTACTTGATCATTTCTACGAATTTAAAGCCCCAATTATTATTCTTTTTATATTATTTATATTATTTTTTTAGGCAAAAATGCACTTTGGGATAATTTACATAATCTCCATTACTAATCCGTTGTCTATCTTGGTGTTTCTAACCAATCCACTCATTTTTGCGCAATCCCCCGTTATCGTTATGGCAATACATGTCTGGTAATACATGCCAACGATAGTAAAACGTCAATACGGTTGATCATTTGAACCCCGCTTCAAGCCAGGATGACTACTCAACCAATCTTGGGGTAAAAATTATATTCTTCTTTTTTTTTCCGCTTTCCTCTTACTATTGTACCTAGGAAATAAGACTGATTCTTTTTACTGCGAATTTAGAAGCTGTTTTCTTTTACTCATATAACTATCCGATTTAGATCATACACTTTAATTTTAATGATAAATAAAAAAAAAATATATCCATTTAATTCATTTCGCCTAGTCTTTCATAGTTTCTTAGAAATAAGGGCGTAGAGAAAAGTTTATGTTTCAACGACTCGCACGTAGAGATATTGATAACACACATAGAGTTAATGGTATTTCATAACTAATCGATTGAGCAGCGGCTCGTAGACCACCTAAAAAAGAATATTTATTATTTGATCCATATCCTGACATAAGAAGTCCGATGGGAGCAATACTTGAAATGGCAATCCATAAAAAAACACCAATCTTTAGATCCGCTAAAACTAGGTGATAGCCAAAAGGAATTGCTGAATAGCTTAGTAGAATTGATATGACTGCTATGGATGGGCCAACGCTGAATAAACGAGTATCTCCCCGAGATGGAAGAAGATTCTCTTTAAAAAGTAGTTTTATCCCATCTGCTAGAGCTTGAAGAACTCCTAAAGGACCAGCATATTCGGGTCCAATACGTTGTTGTACTCCTGCGGCTATTTCTCTTTCTAACCACACAATTACTAGTACCCCTATTGTTATTCCCAATACAAGAGTCAAAATAGGAACAAGCATCCATATAATGTTATATATCTCTTTTAAGGATTCTAATCCGGAAAAAGAATGAATATCTTGTATTAAAGAATGAATATCTTGTATTTCTGGTGTATCAAGTATCATTTCAACGATCAACTTCCCCCATAATGATATCGATGCTACCTAGTATTGTCATAATATCAGCCAATTTCATTCTTTTAACTAACTGAGGAAGAATTTGCAAATTAATAAACCCCGGTGGACGAATTTTCCATCTCCAAGGAAAACCACTCTGGTCCCCTATCATAAAAATTCCCAATTCTCCCTTTGGTGCTTCGACTCTCACATAAAGTTCTTGTTTCGGCAATTCAAAAGTAGGAGAGGTTTTTTTACTAATGAATCGATATTCAAAATCATTCCAGTTTGGATCCCTCTCTCTATCAAAACATCGGGTTTCTAAATTCTCATAGGGCCCCCCCGGAATTCTTTCCAGAGCCTGTTGAATAATTTTTATGGATTCCTTCATTTCACTGATTCGGACTAAATAACGAGCTAATGAATCGCCTTCTTTTTGCCACGGGACTTCCCAATCAAATTCGTTGTAACATTCATAATGATCAACTTTGCGAAGATCCCACTGTATTCCAGAAGCTCGTAGCATTGGTCCTGATAAACCCCAATTTATTGCTTCCTCTGCACTAATAATACCTACTCCTTCAACTCGTTCTAAAAAAATAGGATTTCGCGTAATAAGGTTTTGATATTCAGCAGCCCCTGTTAAAAAATAATCGCAGAAATCCAAACATTTATCTATCCAGCCATGAGGTAGATCGGCCACTACTCCTCCGATACGAAAAAAATTATGCATCATTCTCATCCCAGTGGCAGCTTCGAATAGATCATATACTAATTCCCTTTCTCTGAAAATATAAAAGAAAGGGGTTTGCGCACCAATATCTGCCATAAAAGGTCCAAGCCATAACAGATGAGAAGCTATACGACTCAACTCCAACATAATTACTCTGATATGGCTAGCTCTTTTGGGTATTTGAATATTTCCCAGCCGTTCTGGTCCATTTACGGTTATTGCTTCTGTGAACATCGTAGCTAAATAATCCCAACGTGTTACATAGGGCAGATATTGTATAATTGTTCGGTTTTCCGCAATTTTTTCCATCCCTCTGTGTAAATAACCTAATATTGGTTCACAGTCAATAACATCTTCACCATCTAGAGTAACGATGAGTCGAAGAACACCATGCATTGATGGATGGTGCGGGCCCATATTGACTATCATGAGGTCTTGTCTTGGAGATGATACATTCATAGGTTTTTCCTCGATTCATTCTTACATACCTTACTGAAAACGAAAAGAAGCTCATCAAAATGCAAGATCTAATAATAAAAAATAAAATAATTCAAAAATTACTTTTCAAATTAACGCGTTTTTGGTTCCCGAATATCCAACTGACTAATTAATTGTTTATAATGTACTTCGTTTTTCTTTGACAAATAAGCCAGCAGCCGTTGGCGTTTTCCTATAATTTTCCGGAGGCCTCTCTGAGATAAATAGTCTTTTCTATGCAATTCCAAATGTGAAGTAATTCTTCGGATCTTATTAGTAAAACTGAATACTTGAAATTCAACGGATCCCTTATTTTTGTTTTTTTCTTTTTCGTCTTGTGAAATAACTGAGATGAATGCATTTTTGACCATAAAATGAAATCCTCTCCCCTACTTAAATTGAAATATTTTTAATATTAAAAAAATAAAAATATATATTTTTATTGATCAGTAATAATAATGCTGATTCCTTTTTCAGTTTGTATACCCGACAATCGTCATTTCCTTATGAATTTGTAATTTTATCCAATTGTTTTTATGGGCATAGGGATCCGAACAGATAATCTATTTCGACACTTAGAAAAAAGAAAAATTTATGCCTAAGATTCGAATCATAAGATTCTGTTGATTCCTTTTTAGATCTAATTGATATGTCATTAAATTAATAAATTAATGATATGAATAGAATGAAAAACAATGCATGTGTGCATCTTTTTGTTTTCATGTATCAACTAAAATATGTTATGGAATATATGAAAAACGTATCGTTAAAGGGTTTTTAATCGTGGATACATATGTATTCTTACCATATTGAAACGACTTCCATTATTGGTATCAAACCAATAGCGATTCATACAAGCTAAATCTTCTAATCGATAATTGGGCCAAAAAACGAGTTTGAATTGAATTAGTTTCTTTTTTTTTTTTTTTTCTCTATAAAGATCCTTGTTTTTATTCGAAACGTTACCGCAGGTTTTATTTCCATTGCAAAATTCTGGATTTATCTGATGAATACCTTGGCTATTCTTCGAATTAAAAGAAATTAGAATTCCGAATTCTCTACGACGTTGAGATAAAAAAGTATTTTCAGGAACAAACAAATCATCAAGATTTTGGTTTTTATTTCCAGTGTTCCTTTTCTGTTTTGCAATGGACTCATCAAAATTCGTCTTATCAACACAGCCTTTTTCTTGGTGTCTTGGATTCATTTTGTGCTTACTCTTATGACCCAATGAAATATTTATGGTGTGGTACATAAGAAACTGTCCGACATTTTTTACAGCCAGACGAACTGGTTCGATAATCAATATTCCTTTTTTAAGAAATTCTGTAAGGCTCAAATTGTTCTGAATCAGTAGAATATCGAGACTCATTTCTCTCCTTTGAATAGAAGATATAGCAATTTCGTTTGGATTTTTCAGTCTAAGCAGGAGACAAAATACTTTGATATTATTTAGTACTCTTTGATTTACAGAAGCATTCCATCGTAATTGAAAACAGAAATACCTTTTTAGGAGGAAATCAAGCTCCACTTCCGTAGAACTTTTGTATTTTTTTTTCTTTTTCGTGTCTGATCCCGCAAAATATTCTTCAAGACCTTTTTCTTGGTTTAAGCGAACTGATCCAAGATCCGCTTGTCTCTCAGATTCTTTTTCTTCTTCATTTTTATTCTTGACTTCAATAGTTTTTTTTTCATTTGAGAATGATAATATAAAAGTATCTCTTTTTTTCTTTTTATTTACTTTTTTTTTTTCAAAAACATTTTCATTTTTATTCAAATCAGAAAGAAGTAATTTGATTGGTACGGCTCCGTGGGTTTTATTATATGCATTGTAAAGTATCAAAATTTTTGGGAACAACCAAAGTTCCAAATTCAATATGGAATGACTTAATATTCTTTCATTCATTTCCATCCAATCAAAAAGTTTTTTTGGGGGGGATGGGTTGATTTCTTCATCTTGATGAAGCATGAGATAAAAAAGACTTTTCTTATCAATTTTATCAATTATTTGAGAATTATTAGACATAGTCTTCGTCTTTTTATTCCTTTTGGTTCTGGTATCAATCCAGAATTCAATATCCATCTTGTTTCTAAGACAAAAACGGAGAATTCTCCAATCAAAATATTTTCTAGCCGGGTTTTTCTCTATATCCACAATCTCATCTTCTCCCAGATAGTTATTCATAGGAACATTTCCTGTCAGATGAACAAATTTGCGGTTATATGTCTTGTAATTATACAAAAAAAAAATCCCTTGGTTCTTTTTTTCCTTTAATAAGAATCTAAAAATATATGAGTCCTTCGGATCTTCATAATTAATAGATTTATATGCTAAAAGATCATATCTATAGTGTTTTTTAAAATTCTTTTTTTGATTTAGTAATGACTCCGCTTCAAAATTCTTTTTTTTTTCGTACTGAATTAATCGGTCTTTTTCATATGAATCTCTTTTTTTAAAATCTTTATTTTCAGCTATACATCCTTGATTAACAATATTTCGCCATTTTTGTGGTACTAATCTAGACCATCTTATCTGAGATAAATCGTGTTGATAATGACCAGCTTTTAACCAGTTTTTCCATTGATTCATGGTGGAAGTAATCGTTTTTTTATGTCTTAATTGGGAATGAAATATTCCTTGTACTTCAAAATAACCCTTTATTTTATTTTTAATTTTATTTTTAAGAAAAATAGTTGTTTCATGATCATGATATTGAAGAGCGTATCTTAGCTTATATAAGTTAAGAAATTGTGTTTGTGATAATTTGTAAAATACATATGCTTGTGACAAAGAGGATAAGTCACGAAAAACCCTTGTTTTCTTATTAATAATATTAGTAAGTGACTTTTTTATATTCGAAATAAAGTGAAGTGTATTTTGATTTACTTTATCAATATCAGCTTTTTCTTGATTTTCGTCATTATTATAGATGTATTTGTCAATAAGGTTTCTAGCTGATTCAAGAAAAAGTTCTGCATTGATTTTGGGAATTTGAATGATAGATAGAAAGATATCTATGTATATTTTCTCAATAAAAATTTTTCTAAAATAATAGAATTTACGGACTACTCGAGCATTTCTTCTTTTTAGTATCTTTTTTAATGATCCGAATCTTTTCGTACCATAAGTTATTTTGTTAGGACTTTTTTTTTTCTTTGAGATCACTTTCTTCTCTTTTTTTTTTTTTTTTATTTGATTTATGATTGTCCTTTTTTTATTAGTCAAATCTTGCATTCTTGTTTCGGCCAGTGAAGAATTTGTCCAACCCATAGGTATAATTTGAATCGCGGATTCATGAATCGTCCTTTTATTGGTTATAAAATCTTTTTTAGTTTCATTCAATTCATCTAATCCGCTAAATACTAATAGAATAGTGATTAGTTCTTTTATTTGTTCTTTTAAAAAGAAAAATGGACTTTTTTTGATAACTCTTTTTTTCCTTTCTTTTGATTTTGTTAAAGTTAGAGAAAACTTTGTTCTTTTTTTTAAAATCCTTATAACTAGAAAACACTTTTTTGTAAACTTTCTACCCTTTTCTTCGAGTTTTTTACAAATGGGTTTAAAATCAAAAAGAGAAGTTCTTCTTTTGGTAGAACCAAAAGGAAATTCAGTTTCCATCCCAAAAACTGTTAAAAAGCAAAAAATTTTTTTTTTTCCTTTCTTCTCTTTCATTGGGCCCTTTTGAGGGCAT